GCAAAGGTAGCTTAACAGACTAAAGCAAAGCACTGAAAATGCTCCAAAGGGGGTTAAAGTCCCTCCCTCAGCAGCCGATTTGGTCCTAGTCCCAATCTTAGCTATTCTTAAGGTGCCACATGCAAGTCTATCAGCAAACCAGTGAAGTAAAATCTTTTACTTAAGATCACTACAAAGAAACAAAAGTAAATGACATCAGTATCAGGATAATAATAAACTCCAACGACGCTGAGCAATACGCCACAACTGCAGTGCTAAACATTGGACAATCGGAAACATCCGGATCCAGCAAAGGAGCCCTAAGGAGGTAAAATACGTGCCAGCCACCGCGGTTATACGTACTTCCTATAGTTAAATTGAACGGTCTAAAGGGTGGTTAGAAGAAGCAGATTGACTGTAGCTTTGAGCTAGTGGTAAAAAACTAATCTCAAAAGAAACTCCATAGCCAACATGAACATTTGACCCCACGAAAACTAAGGCATAAACCAGGATTAGATACCCTGCTATACTTAGACGTAAACAACCAAAGCACCAGAGAACTACGAACCAAAAGTTTAAAACTCAAAGGACTTGGCGGTTTTCCAAATCTCCCTGGAGGAGCTTGCCATTGAATCGATAATCCACGAAACACCTCACCAGCTTTTGTATGAACCAGCTTGTATACCATCGTCGTAAGTCTACTTCTCGAGAAAGTTGACTAAAAGGAAGATTCCCTAGACGTCAGATCAAGGTGCAGCTTATAAGCCGGGAATAGGTGAGCTACAATGTTTGACCAAACCAGTGAAAAGGGGAATGAAACTTCCCTTAGAAATTGGATTCAGCAGTAAACCCCACTGAGAAAATGGGGTTGAATAGAGCTCTGGAATGCGTACACATCGCCCGTCACTCTCGCCTAGCAATAAAGACAAGCAAGGGGAGAAAAGTCGTAACACAATAGGCCCACCGGAAGGCGGGCCTGGAAAATGCCCCCATAGTTGAATCACAACAAAAGCTTTTCAAGCTTTAAGTTTGAGTTAGAATCTCAATGGGAGCTCAAGCCTTGAAAGCTAAAAGCTATAAGCGTCTGGTCTTGTAAACCAGAAGAGAAGGTTAAAGTCCTTCTCAAGGCTTTTAAGTCTCCCATCACGACTCCTCCCTCTCTCCTTCGTCGTTCGGGCCATTTCTGTATTACCTTTTCTGCTTATGGGGGGGGGGGGGGGGGGGGATTTCTATACTATATATATATAACATWATAGGTGCAAGAGATAGTTTAACAAAAGCAGCAGCTTTGGGAGTTGCAGATGTAGGTGCAAACCTTACTCTTTTGAACTAAAGAGATGGGAATCGAACCCACAACAAAGAAGTCAAAGTTCTTCGTTTTCCCAATTAAACTACTCTTTACCCAAACATGGGTTGTAGCTAAATGTAAAGGCGCTTGGCCGTTAACCAAGAAATAATAGGATAAATACCTATCTTCCCAGGCTGAAATAGCAAAGTGGTTAATGCAGAAGACTTAGGATCTCCCATCGAAGGTTCAACTCCTCCTTTCAGCTGTAGCCTCCAAGATTTTAACTCGGAACTCTTGCTTGCAAAGCAAGTGTTTTTCTATTAAACTAAAACCACAAAGGACTTAAGTTAAGCAAACTGAGAGCCTTCAAAGCTCTTAATAAGAATGAAACCTTCTTAGTCTTTGGGCTTTGTAGTGTAATAAACATTTTGGATTGCAAATCCTTAGACGTAACTAAAACGTTACCAAAGCTTCAAAACAACTCGAATTGCACGAGTGTGAACTCCGTGTAAAGGAGGAACTTACTAACTAGCTATGTTTTGACTTTTCTAGTATTATATATAATATAAGTAGAGTAAGCTAAATGTTAAGCTCTTGGGCTCATACCCCAATAATGGAAGGATAAAAACCTCCCTCTACTTGCAGAAGCCGCCGGACTCTAACCAGCAATTTTGGCCTGACAACCCAAAGTTATTGATTTAACTAGACCTCTTTGATAGTAAGATGGCTGAGAGAATAAGCGGTGGATTGTAAATCCATACACAAAGGTTAAAATCCTTTTCTTACTACATTACCTAAAGCTTTATGAGTACAGCAGTATTTTTGACTTCCAATCAAAGGGTCTTAGTGAAAGCCTAAGATAAAGCAGCTAGAGTAGCAAAGCGGTTAATGCAGAAGGCCTAAGACCTTCCTACCAAGGGTTCAACTCCCTTCTCTCGCTCCATGGTTTACATATTTAGAATATTAGAATTACTCTCATTTCTAGTTCCAGTTCTGTTAGCCGTTGCCTTCTTAACTCTAGTGGAACGCAAGGTATTAGGATACATGCAATTCCGAAAGGGCCCAAAAGTAGTTGGACCCTATGGATTACTCCAACCATTCGCGGACGGATTAAAGTTATTTATTAAGGAAACTTTAAAGCCTTCCACTGCATCTCCATACCTCTTCTTTTTTTCCCCACTACTATTTTTAGCACTAGCCCTTCTCCTCTGGAACCTCATGCCAGTAAACACTCCAACTATAGACTTGCAACTCTCCCTTCTACTAGTGTTAGGACTATCTAGATTGTCCGTCTATGCCATACTTGGTTCTGGCTGAGCATCGAAATCGAAGTACTCACTCTTAGGAGCAATACGAGCTGTTGCTCAAACAATATCGTATGAAATCAGACTAGCATTAATACTTCTCTCTTTGATTATTTTTTCAAGAAGATTTAACCTTACATATATAACAAACATTCAAGAATTTTCCTGGTTTGCGCTACCATGCCTTCCGCTATTTTACATCTGGTTTGTTTCTACCCTTGCAGAAACAAACCGGGCTCCCTTTGACCTAACCGAAGGAGAATCTGAAATAGTCTCCGGGTACAAAGTAGAGTACGCAGGAGGACCTTTTGCCTTGTTTTTCATTGCAGAGTATGCAAAAATAATCCTAATGAATCTATTTTCAGTTGTTTTATTTTTAGGGGGACCTTCCCCATTTAAAAATATCTTCCCAGTAAAAGTCTTAACTATCGGAATAAAGACTACCTTATTGGTATTTTTATTTTTATGAGTGCGCGCTGCTTACCCCCGATTTCGATACGATCAATTAATGTTTTTAACATGAAAGAGTTACCTTCCCTTATCAATAGGTGCCCTATGCACAACCCTAAGCCTAGTACTAATATTTGGTATTTACCTTCCCCTGTTTTAACAGAGCTTGCTCCTAAAGCCAAGGTGTCTAGCTGATAATTAGATTATTAAGGGTTAAAATCCCTTCAAGCTCTATGTACCGAACCATATCCACTATCTTGTTTTTGACTATAGTCTCTGGAACAATAATTGTTATCTCCTCAGAAAAATGATTCTTAATTTGAGTCGGGTTAGAACTAAGAACCCTAGCCCTTATCCCAATTTTATGCTCAAAATTTTCGCCCCGAAAAATTGAAGCCACAATAAAGTACTTTCTAGTCCAAGCACTAAGAGCTGCCCTTCTATTAAAAAGGGCTCTTATTCAGGCTTGACTTGCGGGATCTTGATCCATTTTAGAACCCTTAAAAAAAGTTAGCTCCATTTGTCTAAGAATAGCCTTGGCTTTCAAGTTGGGGCTAGCCCCATGCCACCTTTGATTTCCAGACGTTTTACAGGGACTACCTTTCTTTCAAGGACTAATTATAGCTACATGGCAAAAGATTGCCCCACTGTTAATACTATTTTTCTTTGGACAGCTAATAATTTCCTACTTACTAATTGTAGCTAGCCTGATATCCATTCTAATAGGAGGATGGGGAGGCCTGAACCAAACACAAGTACGAAAGATTCTCGCCTTTTCATCAATAGGAAATATGGGATGACTGATAATTACCTCAGTGTACTCAACAAAAGCAGCAATACTAATGCTAGTAATTTACCTAATAATAAACTCTACTATATTCTTATTGTTTGAATTTCTAAAAATATCAACACTAGGACACCTTAAAACCACCTCCCAACTCTCCCCAATAAGAATTGCACTGGTTATACTGGTAATGCTTTCCCTAGGGGGACTCCCGCCACTAACCGGATTTATCTTAAAGTTTATTTCCCTTTTTTTCCTAATAAATAATGGATTTATCCTTTTATCATCAATAATGATTATAGGGAGACTCCTCAGACTATTTTTCTACTTGCGAGTGTCATTCAAAACTGGACTTATTCTATTTCCGCAACACATCATCAGAATAACCTCATGGCGAAAAAAAAGCATCACCTCTCCCCTAACAACCAAGATATGGCTCTTATCAACTCTTTCTATTCTAAGAACCATTTCGATACCACTTACCCTTCCCCTATATATAAGCATATAAAAAAGTCTTAACCCTAGGCTTAAACAAGAATACAAACAATATACAAGCTTTAAAAAGAAAACACTTCTTCACTTTAGTAAATTAGTTTGAAAACAAAATACAAAGCCCTAAATAAAAAGTACCGTAAGGGAAGGATGAAATAATAATAACAAGTAAACTATAAAAAGGAAAGATATCTACTTTTACCTTGCGTATAATGGATTAACAAGAATAGAAGAAAGTCAATTTCTAACCCCGAAACTGGACGAGCTAATCTTATCCTCTTTTTAGAAGATTTCACCCACTGTTGCAATAGTGGAGAAAAAGGTAAGATTAGATGTGAAATGCTAACCGCGCCCAGAGATAGCTGGTTTCCCAAAAAATTAGTTTGAGCTAAGCCCCCATAGAAAAATGCACCACCTTTAGTAATATAAAAAGAAACTGCATTAATTTTTTTGGAGGGTCAGGGCTTCAAGGACAAGCCTGAAGCCCAAGATGGAAAACTCCAACTCCAATAGTTTAAGTCAATAAATTAACAAAATAGACAGTGACAAAATAATAGGCCTAGAAGCAGCCACTTAATAAGAAAGCGTTAAAGCTCAACTGTTCCCCTTGTCTAAAAAATTAGTGCTAAAACCACTGAAACTTTGGAATTTTATTGGGACACTCCATAATTGGAAAGGATCATGTTAATATGAGTAAGTTAAACTTCACCTGTTTTTTATGCATTCTTAACCCTGGAAGAAAAACACTGCCTCAGATAAAAACATTTTTAAGAACGTCTTCCAACTCAGGAGAAGAAAATAAATTAAAGTAAGAAAAAGGAACTCGGCAAATTCATAGTTTCGCCTGTTTACCAAAAACATCGCCCCCTGCTAAACAAAAACATAAGGGGTCCTGCCTGCCCAGTGACTAGAAGTTAAACGGCCGCGGTATCTTGACCGTGCGAAGGTAGCATAATCATTTGTCTCCTAAATAGAGACTAGTATGAATGGCAAGACGGAACAAAACTGTCTCTTTCTCATGACACAGAACTTCACTTTCCCGTGAAGAGGCGGGAATAAGCTCGCTAGACGAGAAGACCCTGTCGAGCTTTAGCAAACTCCAAGCCCTTAATTTGCTTATTATGGACTAATTAATAGAATTATCCAACAATAAACTTTTTGGCCCTTGGAAAAGCTTTGGTTGGGGCAACCGCGGAGAAAAATAATCCTCCGCTAATAATAGAATACTATATGAAGAGTTACAACTCTAAAATCAAAAGGAAACAAATGATCCACTAAGGTGATCAAAGGAACAAGTTACCGCAGGGATAACAGCGTTATCTTTTCTGAGAGTCCACATTGACGAAAAGGTTTGCGACCTCGATGTTGGATCGGGACATCCTGAGGGTGCAGAAGCTTTCAAGGGTTGGTCTGTTCGACCATTAAAGTCCTACGTGATCTGAGTTCAGACCGGCGAGAGCCAGGTCAGTTTCTATCTACGTTTTAATCTCTCTTAGTACGAAAGGACCAGAGAGAACATGCCTCTGCCATGAACGTAAGCATTATAATTAAAAACATGCAACTAAGACGATGATTATTTTCTACTAACCACAAGGACATTGGAACCCTCTATTTAATCTTCGGAGCCTGAGCCGGAATGGTAGGAACAGCCATGAGTGTAATTATACGAGCCGAACTAGCTCAACCGGGATCTCTTTTAAAAGACGACCAAATATACAAAGTAGTCGTTACTGCACATGCCCTAGTAATGATCTTTTTTATGGTAATGCCAATAATGATTGGAGGATTTGGTAAATGACTCATTCCACTAATGATTGGCGCTCCAGATATGGCTTTTCCCCGAATGAAAAAAATGAGCTTTTGACTTGTTCCACCATCTTTTATACTCCTTTTAGCCTCCGCCGGAGTTGAAAGAGGAGCAGGAACAGGATGAACAATCTACCCTCCACTTTCAAGAAAAATTGCACACGCGGGGGGATCCGTTGACTTGGCCATCTTTTCACTTCATCTTGCCGGGGCTTCCTCTATTTTAGCCTCCATTAACTTCATCACAACAATCATAAATATGCGAACACCAGGAATGTCTTTTGACCGACTTCCACTATTTGTATGGTCTGTATTTGTTACGGCATTTCTCCTCTTGCTTTCTTTACCAGTTCTAGCAGGAGCAATCACCATGCTGCTGACGGACCGAAACATTAATACAACCTTCTTCGACCCAGCAGGCGGAGGAGATCCTATCCTATTTCAACATCTATTCTGATTTTTTGGTCACCCGGAAGTCTACATCCTAATTCTACCAGGATTTGGTATGATTTCACACGTTATAGCTCACTACTCAGGAAAGCGAGAACCCTTTGGATATTTGGGTATGGTTTATGCAATGATTGCTATAGGAATACTAGGATTTTTAGTATGAGCTCATCATATGTTTACAGTAGGAATGGACGTAGACACACGAGCATACTTCACCGCTGCAACAATGATAATTGCCGTACCAACAGGAATTAAGGTTTTTAGATGAATGGCAACACTCCAAGGATCAAATCTACAGTGAGAAACCCCACTACTATGAGCCCTGGGATTTGTTTTTCTATTTACATTAGGAGGACTAACTGGGATTGTTCTAGCTAATTCCTCAATTGACGTTGTACTACACGACACTTACTACGTGGTAGCTCACTTCCATTATGTACTATCAATGGGAGCCGTCTTTGCAATTTTTGCAGGATTTACCCACTGGTTTCCTCTATTTTCAGGTTACAACCTACACCCTCTATGAGGAAAGGTGCACTTCTTTATTATGTTTATTGGAGTCAATCTAACATTCTTCCCACAACACTTTCTAGGACTAGCTGGAATGCCACGACGATACTCAGACTACCCAGATGCATATACTCTATGAAACACTATTTCTTCCATTGGATCCACCATCTCCGTGGTGGCCATGTTATTCTTTTTATTCTTAATTTGAGAGGCATTTGCATCTCAACGGGAAGGAATTACTCCTGAATTCTCGCACGCCTCTCTAGAATGACAATATACATCATTCCCACCCTCTCACCACACTTTTGACGAAACGCCCTCCACAATCATTATAGTAAAGTAACCCTATAAAGAGTTAGTTTAAAAAGAACCTCTGATTTCGGCTCAGAAAGTTTTGGTCAAACTCCAAAACTCTTAAATCGCCTTACTAATAATTATTTTATCAATTTTTTACCTTGGACTAATGGGAATACTACTAAAACGACTCCACTTTCTTTCCATACTCCTATGCCTTGAACTTCTCTTGATTTCACTATTTATAGGAATAGCAATCTGGAACAAAAAAATTGGCGCCCCCCAAAAAACAACATTTAACCTGCTTCTCCTAACACTATCCGCCTGCGAAGCAAGAGTAGGGCTCTCTCTGATGGTAGCACTATCACGCACCCACTCATCAGATTTAGTTACCAATCTAAACCTCCTACAATATTAATGGCAACTTGAGCACAATTTGGTCTACAAGATGCATCCTCCCCTCTCATGGAGGAGCTTACGTACTTTCACGATTACGCACTAATCGTCCTTACACTAATAACAATCCTAGTATTTTATGGACTTGCCTCCTTGCTAGTATCCTCCAGAACCAACCGATTTTTTCTAGAAGGACAAGAACTGGAGACAATTTGAACTGTTATACCTGCCTTGATTTTGATTTTGATTGCACTACCCTCATTGCAGCTACTTTACCTCATGGATGAAGTTAAAGACCCTTTCCTAACTATAAAGGCAATTGGGCACCAATGATACTGAAGGTACGAATACACAGATTACAAAGATCTAGAGTTTGACTCCTACATGGTACCAACATCAGACATCTCCCTGGGTAATCCCCGCCTACTAGAAGTAGATAACCGATTGATTCTTCCTATGCAAAATCCCATCCGAGTATTGGTTTCCTCGGCAGACGTCTTACACTCCTGAGCAGTCCCCTCACTCGGAGTGAAGATGGACGCAGTACCAGGACGACTAAACCAAACTACATTTTTTGCAGCTCGAACGGGCCTATTCTACGGCCAATGCTCAGAGATTTGCGGAGCAAACCATAGTTTTATGCCTATAGTAATAGAGTCTGTCCCCTTTAATACATTTGAAAACTGAGTTGCACAGTACCTAGAAGAATAATTATTCCTTAATTAGCTTATAACAAAGCCTTAAACTCTTAATTTAAAAGAAAATAGCTAGAACCTATTATTAAGGAGTGCCACAACTAGAATTTACTTGATGAATCGTAAAATTTTTCCTAATTTGAACATCTGTTTTAGTAGTTTTAACATTACTACTCAACACCCCTTCTTCTCCAGAAGTAACACAATCCTCGTCCCTATCTATTAACAAGACAACCACAACCTGACAATGATTATAATCCCAAGAATTTTTGGTCAATTTTTTCCGGAAACCCTATTCTTTGTTCCAATGAACATCTTTTCTATGGTCTTTGCTCTGTCGTGGCTCATATTTACTTACCCAACAAAATGAGCCCCCTCTCGATTTCAATCAATTTGAGTAAGATTTCGGGAAAACGTTCTAGAAATGATATTTCAGAAAACAAGACCAAAAACTGCCCCTTGAGCGGGATTAATAACTACAGTATTCTTGATTATTTTATCCGTTAATGTTTTAGGTTTATTCCCCTACGCTTTTACAGCTACAAGTCACATTTCTCTAACATACAGACTGGGTTTCCCCCTATGAATGGCTGTCAAAATCCTAGGATTTTACCTTGCTTTTAACAGACGGTTAAGTCATCTTGTTCCACAAGGAACACCCAACGCCCTAATTCCCCTAATGGTGTGAATAGAAACACTAAGCCTTTTTGCCCAGCCAATAGCCCTAGGGCTACGGCTAGCCGCCAACCTTACAGCTGGCCACCTACTCATATTCTTACTATCAACCGCCATATGACTTCTTTCTTCCAGCCCAGCCATAAGAATCCCGATCTTTATTATATTTGTCCTCTTGTTCGTTCTAGAAATTGGCGTAGCTTGTATTCAAGCATATGTATTTACCGCCTTAGTTCACTTCTACCTACAACAAAACATTTAAGTTATGGCTCATCAACACCCATATCATTTAGTAGATCAAAGCCCATGACCTCTAACAGGGGCAATAAGAGGGCTAATGATGACTTCAGGACTAGTTTTATGATTCCACACCAGAAGACTTACCCTCCTTACAATAGGATTTTTACTACTCGCCACCACCATGGTAAAATGATGACGAGACATTATTCGGGAGGCAACCTTCCAAGGAAGACATACCGCAATAGTAGAAAAAGGCCTTCGATACGGCATGATTCTTTTTATTACATCAGAAGTCTGCTTTTTCTTTGCTTTCTTTTGGGCCTTCTTCCATAGAAGACTCGCCCCCTCCGTTGAAATAGGAGTAACATGACCCCCCACAGGAATAACCCCACTTAACCCCTTTTTAGTTCCACTACTAAAAACGGCCGTATTGCTATCATCTGGAGTAACTATAACATGATCACACCACAGAATCCTAGCCGGAAATCGAACAGAAGCAATCCAAGCTCTATTCTTAACAGTTACCCTAGGAGTCTACTTTACAATTCTTCAAGCGTGAGAATACTTGGACTCGCCTTTTACCATTGCCGACAGAGTTTACGGATCCACTTTTTTTGTAGCTACAGGATTCCACGGATTACACGTAATTATAGGGACAACCTTTCTAGTAGTCTGTCTCTTCCGACTAATAGGACACCATTTTTCAACCCATCATCACTTCGGCTTTGAAGCCGCCGCGTGATATTGACACTTTGTAGACGTAGTCTGACTATTTCTCTATGTCTGCATCTACTGATGAGGTTCCTAACTTTATTTAAGAGAAGAGAGGAATTAAACCCCTATCAAACGGTTTCAAGCCGCACGCATTACTATCTGCCACTTCTCCTAATCATATATAAGTAATGACAACAATGATCTTTATATTTTTAACAACCGCGGCAACAGCCAGAGTCCTGGCTGCAGCTGCGCACATCCTCCCAAGACGATCAGTAGATACAGAAAAGACCTCTCCATACGAATGTGGATTTGATCCATTAAATTCCGCCCGACTACCATTCTCATTTCGATTTTTCCTAGTAGCTATTTTGTTTTTATTATTTGACTTGGAAATAGCCCTGCTATTTCCGCTACCAGCGGCAAAAGCCACAACTAACCCATCAATCCTCTTACCGATATCCCTAATTTTTATGATTATACTAGCGCTAGGACTAGTCTTTGAATGAATCAAAGGAGGACTAGAGTGAGCAGAATAGAACTATTATATAATAATGATAACTCTCATACTTTTTACTACTGGAATAGCATTAACCAGATTTATAGTACCAGAAAACAAGCTCTGAGCAAAATCAATAACACAGAGAGCGACATTGTCTCTTTTAGCCTTGATAGTACTAAGAAACCATTGAACATCTTCCTGACACAAACTATCAACCATTTTAGCTTCCGACACAATATCAGCACCCCTTATAATTCTTAGATGTTGACTATGCCCAATAGCACTAATAGCAAGAAAGGGCCATCTAAAAAAGACAAGAGATCTGAGACAACGTGTATTCATAACACTTATAAATATAATCACAGGAGCCTTAATAGTAACCTTTTCATCGCTCGAATTACTCCTGTTTTATATTGCATTTGAAACAACCCTTATCCCCACCCTTATCCTAATAACCCGATGAGGGGCACAAATGGAACGATTTCAAGCTGGGCTCTACTTCATGTTCTACACTTTATTTGGTTCCTTACCACTACTAATAAGACTTGTAGCAATTTATGTATCAAGGGCATCCCTTTCGATCCCCAGGACAGAACTCCTCTGAAAAGTCAACAGACCAATGAAAGTCTTAACCCTATGATGAACCCTCTCTATAATCGCCTTCCTGATAAAGATGCCAATTTATGGATTTCACCTTTGACTCCCCAAGGCACACGTGGAAGCCCCTGTTGCTGGCTCAATGATTCTAGCCGCTATCCTTCTAAAGCTAGGAGGATATGGTCTAACCCGACTAATATTTCTATTCTCAACCGCATCATTAAACAACCTCTCCCTAGTACTAATAGTGTTTTGTTCATGGGGAGCATTGATTACCAGAATAATATGTATACGACAAACAGACTTAAAGGCACTAATAGCTTATTCTTCAGTTGGCCACATGAGAGTAGTTGCCGCCGCTATTTTTTCTGGAACAAAATGGGGACTAAACGGAGCCCTCATGCTGATGATAGCCCACGGGCTGGTTTCTTCCGCTCTCTTTTCCCTCGCCAATACGGTTTATGAACGAAGCGGAACCCGCACTCTAGCTATTACTCGGGGCCTTAAGCTACTCCTCCCCCTAAGCACCCTATGATGGCTCCTAATGTGTGCCGCAAAATTGGGTCTACCCCCTTCCCCAAACCTAATAGGAGAAATACTAATCCTCTCCTCTCTTATATCATGATCAATCTGACTATTCCCAATATTAGGATTTGCCACAGTATTTAGGGCGATATATTCTCTAATGATATTTCAAATGTCCAATCAAGGCACACCTTCAAATAAAGTTGCAAATATCCCTTTTTCTCTGTCACGAGAGCACCTACTAGCTGTACTTCACATACTACCTCTTATTATGATAATAGTAAACCCCCTAGCAGCACTAATTTCCTGATTGAAGTAGTTTTAACAAAAATATCAGCCTGTGGCACTGAAGACGCCAGTTAAACCCTGGCCTTAAATCCGAAATCTATGGGTTTGTCTTGGTCCTGCTAAGTCCAAAGACCTGCGGTTCAACTCCGTTGAGACTTCGATGGTATTAAGCCCATCAATAATCATTTACTCCCTTAACCTGAGAATTCTAGCTATACTGCTAACTAGAGTGTTTTTCTTTTCCAAGTCTTACCTTGGAAGTGCTAACTTTCAAATAACCACAAGCACCCCAGGAACCAGAACTTTTCCCCACGAAAAAAGAAATAAGATAATAGAATATAAAAGAGGGCCTTTTGCCATGAAAGTGCTAAAGATACTGGCTTTTCTTTCCAGGATCTCTCTACTAATCGCAATAAATACAGAGTTCGAAAAAGCAAAAGTTACCCTCTCGCTATGAATCAGAAACACACCCACGAAAATTTCGTTAAACCTAATATATGACCAGTACTTTCTAGTTTTCCTATTCGTAGCCCTAATAGTAACTTGATCAATAATGGAATTCTCCTTTTACTATATGGCAGACGACCCTAAAAAGAAAGCCTTTTTTCGGCTATTGACTATTTTTTTGTTAAAAATGTTAATCCTAACATGCTCAAAAAGGCTATTTTTAATCTTTTTAGGCTGAGAAGGGGTAGGCTTCCTCTCCTTTCTACTAATTAGATGGTGATCCACACGCAAAGACGCCAGAAGCTCGGCCTTAGAAGCCGTTATATACAACCGCATAGGAGACATAGGACTAATAACTTTCATGGCCATTTCTGCTCTTAGTATTAACTCATGAAACCTCACGGAGATACTAACCACAAAAGGAACAACTCAAGCTCTTACTCCATTCCTACTATTTGGGCTAGTACTAGCCGCCGCTGGAAAGTCCGCCCAGTTCGGGTTACATCCATGACTCCCAGCAGCCATGGAAGGCCCCACTCCAGTGTCTGCCTTGCTACACAGATCAACTATGGTAGTAGCTGGAGTCTTTCTCCTAGTCCGAACTAAAGATCTTTTCGAACTATACCCAGCCGCCCAATCCCTAGTGCTAATACTAGGAGGAGTAACAGCCTTATTTGCTGCTTCAACTGCCATTGCCCAGCATGACATAAAGAAGATAATAGCCTACTCAACCACCAGACAACTAGGCCTAATGGTCTCATCCATCGGTATTGGCCAACCATTACTGGCGTTTTTTCACATCTGCACCCATGCCTTTTTTAAGGCAATGTTATTCTTATGCTCCGGAAGAATCATCCACAGATTAAAAGACGAACAAGACCTGCGAAAGATGGGAGGATTAAGAAGACTTCTACCCGTCACCTCTGCCTGCCTAGCCCTAGGAAGACTAGCCCTAATGGGAACTCCATTCCTAGCAGGATTTTACTCCAAGGACTTGATATTAGAAGCCGCAAGAGCCAGCTTTCTAAAAACACTAGGACTTTCCTTAAGAATTATAGCAACAATGCTGACGGCAGTTTACAGCTTTCGGATAGTTTACTTCTGCTTCTCTTCAAATCCCTCAGTGAATGCTCTCTCACCAATAGGAGAGGAGAACAAGAACTTGAAAAATGCATTACTACGGTTATCAATAGGCACAATAATTAGAGGATGGTTTTTTTCAAAATTTATCTTTTCCCTACCTTCCTTCAAAATCCCCTCCACAACAAAGAGAATCCCACTAATTGTGACAATTTTAGGAATCTCTATCCTATTTATTGGACTAGCATTTTTAACTCGGTCCCCTCTATCAAGAAAAATCCATTCTACAATTACAACACAATGATTCTTTGTTGACATTGCCCACTCTATGTCTACACTGTTTTCATTCATTTCATCTCTACTCTTAGCCTCCCGCACACTCGACCGCGGCTGACAAGAGAGAGTAGGCCCACAGGGAATAGCACAGACCTCTACCTTCCTTTCAAAGACAAACCAAAGTAGACAAGTAGGCCTAATTAAGCGATACATTCTTTCTTCAATTCTATCTGTAACACTTATAACAACCCTTTCATTTATAATCTTATCATAACTAAATAGCACGAATCACTGTTCTCTCAATACCACGAGAAATTATTAAAGCTCCAATCAAAGCTATTAAGAGTACAAAGACTCCCAAGATAGCTAAGACACCACCTCTCCCGTACAAAGTTCCACTCCCAACTAAACTTTCACCTCTCACTAAACAATAGAACGCATTACCCCCGTCCTGAAAATTGTCAAATGAAACAAAAACCCAAGAAGACAAGAGAACAGAAAGCCCTACAACCTCCCCTAGATTTTTAACCGAAGGAAAACGCTCAGCAGAGATGGCACTAGAGTATGCAAAAACAACCAACATTCCCCCCATATATACCAGTAGAAGAACTAAAGCAACGAAAGACCCCCCTAAAAGAGAAAGGACTAGACAACCAGAAACAGAAACAATAACCAGCCCAAGAGCTGAATAATAAGGAGATAAACTATAAAAAACTAAGGTTCTCCCAAAAAGCATCATTACAAGAGATAAATAAACTACCATTAATTATATATAAACATCAAAGTATGGCAGCTCCAATACGAAAGGAACATCCAATCTTCCGAATTTTGAAAAGCACTTTCGTTGATCTCCCCCTTCCCTCTAATCTTTCAATCTGATGAAAATTCGGCTCACTCCTAGGTCTTTGCCTAATAGTGCAGATCCTCACAGGACTATTTTTAGCAATGCACTATACAGCAGATATTACCCTAGCATTCTCATCTGTTAGTCACATATGCCGAGACGTCAAATACGGCTGACTCCTACGAAAAGTTCACGCAAAAGGTGCTTCCCTATTTTTCATTTGCATGTACTGCCACATAGGCCGAGGACTATACTATGGCTCATACAAAAAGGTAGAAACCTGAAAAATTGGGGTTATACTATTTTTGGTAACCATATTAACTGCCTTCATGGGATACGTCCTCGTTTGGGGGCAAATGTCTTTTTGAGCCGCTACAGTTATAACAAATCTAGTTTCCGCCATCCCATACATAGGAACCACAATAGTCCAGTGGCTATGGGGAGGATTCTCCGTAGACAAAGCAACCTTAACCCGATTCTTTGCCTTCCACTTTCTTTTCCCATTCATAATTGCCGCCCTGGCAATTATTCACCTCGTGTTTCTGCATAAAAGAGGAGCTAATAACCCAGTGGGACTTAAAAGAAATTACGACAAGGCACCATTCCACATATACTACACAACAAAGGACACTGTGGGATTTGTCCTGCTAATAGCCGCACTGTTCAGACTTGCCCTCCTATTCCCAGGAGCCCTAAAAGACCCAGAAAACTTTATTCCAGCGAACCCACTAGTAACACCCCCTCACATCCAACCGGAATGATACTTCCTATTTGCCTATGCTATCCTTCGGTCCATCCCGAATAAGCTAGGCGGTGTGATAGCACTAGTAGCCGCCATACTAGTCTTGTTCTTAATGCCACTACTAAAAACATCGAAGAAAGAATCCAACTCATTTCGTCCCTTATCACAAGCAGCATTTTGATTACTAGTGGCAACATTTTTTATACTAACATGAATAGGAGCACAACCTGTAGAGTACCCTTACGTACTCCTAGGACAAGTCGCCTCAATAATGTACTTTAGACTATTCATATTTGGTTTTCCACTGGTCTCCTCTATAGAAAAAAAGATAATTTTTTCCTA